TCCTTCTAGAAGATAGAAAAGGAGAACTCGAACAATCTTTCTAGTTACTTCGTTCTTTATTTCTATTAAACGGAATCCTTAGGAAAAGTATTTTGTTTCCACCGAGCTAAAACAATGTGTCGATGTCTCTAGTAAACCAAAGTTCTCGTTTAATAGCTATTTTGCTTCAATTTATTCTATACAAAACAATGAATAGAAATGAAGATTTAGTTACGATTAGAAAGACACTTTTCTAGCTTTATCCATGGATCCTCTTGTCATACTTATTGAATTGAAAATAGTCATCCAATTCAAAAATTATGTTTCGTAATTTCATAATCCAATTTTGCAATTGATTATAGTCCTTGGGTACAAATTACGAGAATCTATAATCTTTCTTGATTCTTTCATTGAAAGGTAAAGGACTAAATCCTTTTAAGAAATAAAGTTTTTGATCGGAAGATGAATCAAACCGAGAGACCCTTTAACTATTAAAGGTATTAAAGGAACGAATCACACTTTTACCACTAAACTATACCCGCTACAATGCAATTATTGTATATAAATTGACCTTTTGTCGAACAAAGTAATCGGGGATGTAATCAAAAAAAATAAAAATAAATAAGATCAGAAAAAAATCCTGAAAAAAAAAAATTAGAAAATGATAGCGTTGACGCGTAGACCTAATAAAATTAGGAAAAGAGGATTTCATTTTATTTATTTATTTTATTATTTATTTTTATTATTTATTTTATTTATTTATTTTATTTATTTATTTTATAATTATTTATTTTATAAATTTTAAAAATTTATAAAATAATAACAAGCACATTTTTTTTTCAATTTCAGATCAAATAAAAATAAATGATTTTTATATAAAAATATATAAAAGAATACATGGGATGATTGTTTTTAACAAAAAAATTAACAAAAAAAGGCCCGGCTGGGGACTGACCAGGCCAGGCTGTGGAAATCAAAAAGAACTTTTTACTAGTATTTGGACGAGACAAAATCAAAAAAGATTCTCTAATTCTATTATTGTAGGTTTATTTATCTATCTTTCGAGTTCGAGCTTTTTCTTTATCTAATTCTTTATCTAAATTTTTTATGTAAATGGAATTACTGATTTTATGTAAATGGAATTACTGAGAAAGTTTTATAAAAAAGAACTTAACTTATATTTAACTTATATACTTATATATTATATTGTATAATATATATATAATAAAATATAAATTATATATATATAATATATATATATATTATATATAAAATATAATATAAAATCTAAAATATAAATTATATAAAATTATATATATAAAATTATATAAAATATATATACAATCACTATACAAAAAAAAAAAAAATAAGAAAAAAGTGGAAAGGGGTTTCTTACTTTTTGTGTAATGTAACCTAGTAAGTATCCAGGAGAGATGGCTGAGTGGACTAAAGCGTTGGATTGCTAATCCATTGTACGAGTTAGTCGTACCGAGGGTTCGAATCCCTCTCTTTCCCTTTCTCCTTTTGGATGATGTGAAATAGATAAAATCCTAAAAAAATTCGAACATTTATTTCTACTAATCAAATTCAAATAAAGCAAGAAAAAAACTTTCTTTTTTATTCTTCACGTCCCGGATTACGTCCTGGATCATTAGATAGGAATCCAAATATGAAGAGAGAAACAAAGAATATAACTACAGTGTAGACAAAAAGTTTGAGAGTAAGCATTACACAATCTCCAAAATCTTACTTTTTTTTTGAAAAAAAAAAGAGAATAGATTCTCTATTTTTATACCACATATCTAATTTTGATATCAAGAAATCGAGTGATTTTTTTATTTTTTTTTCTAGAAAAAAAATAAAAAAGAGTTTTCAGAAATTTATTTGTAATAAGATAATAGTTGAGTCTTTCATATTACTTTCTTTCATATTCCTTTCATATTGAAAAATCTTTTCATACCAACATTTAGATATTGTCTTGCGGTGAACTCTAATCTAATACTAATAGGTTCTTTCGTTCAGGGAAAAAGGGGATAAAAATTAGGAAATAGAATGATCAAGATTTAGCATGGCTATCAAAAAAATTCAATGTTTGAATTGAGAGTTCGTTCATACGTCAAGATTTATTTGATCTTTTTAATTGTTGGAATAATAAAAATCATGAATTTTTCTAGGAAAGTCTTAAGGATTTCATCGAAAACTTACAGCTGCTTGCCAAACAAAGGCTAAGAGAAAAAAGAGAAGAGGTATTACGGGCATAACGTCTACGATTGGATTCAAAAAGGCGTAGGCCTCCGGTAATTTGGCGACTAAAAAAGTGCTTGAAAAAAGGGCAGAATTAAAACAGATACAGATCAAATTAAATATATTAAGCATAACAAAAAATTGATGTTTTTGTAGATAATTTTATTTTGATTGAGATATTAATATATTTTTTATATTTTGATATAAGGAAAAAAAAAGAAAGATAGTCTAAAAAGACTTTGTTGAACTTACTCAATCAAAAATCATTTAATTCTCACAAGAGAATTAAAGAAATCATATTTTCATACAATATCTTAATTGAATTCTATGTAATGATCAATAAATTTAGTTTGATTTGCTATCTACACATGTCAAAACCCTAGCACTAATGTAATCTATATTTGCTTTGGGCTGAAATTGAATTGACGAACAACCAATAGCAATACTACTCTTTTAGTAGTATTGCATAGAAATCAAAATGGGGCGTAGCCAAGCGGTAAGGCAACGGGTTTTGGTCCCGCTATTCGGAGGTTCGAATCCTTCCGTCCCAGAGTATAATCATTACAGAATCAATCTTGTATTGCCTTTTTAAGCCATCTTTCTCTTTCTGTTTCTGTTTAAGAATCAAATATTGAATTAAGAATAAAATATTGAAGTGAAAAGCATTTGATTCTTCTTTCTTTTTTTTTTTTTCAGAAAAGAAAGAAGAAGAGTTTCTTTTTCATGATTTCAACCAAATTCAAATAAGATCTATTTTCTTGTCTGTGTGTGATCCGAGTAAGTAAAGTAAGGTGGAACCATCGATTTTAAGAGTTTGAATTCAAAAACAAATAAAAAAAATCTGTTATTTATTTAAAAATATATATGGAAATATAAATTTCTATTAAAATGAAAATTTATAATTTTCATATATACAATCTAATACGGGATTCATTTGAATTCTGACTGAAATTTTTTCCTCGTAAATTCACTCTTCCACTCATAGAGAAAGAAAAAGTATAGATTACTATATACTGACTGAACTATGACTATTCATGATTCCATAATTGAATCAATTACATACTGGTTCCAAATTAGAGGAATGTTATGGTAAAACTTCGTTTAAAACGATGTGGTAGAAAGCAACGCGCGACTTGAATTGAAGGACATGATCTGCTGTGGATTTATTGATCCGCCACTTTTTTTATATAGGAGTATAGGTGCTCTTGGCTCGACATTTTTTGTTCTATTTTACTAGAGTCCTACACTTTTTTGGAATTAAAAAAAAATAGTACAGGATGGAGCTCGAGGAAAATAAGAAGTATTTATTCCTTTCTCAAGAGTAAGGATCTAGGGTTAGTGCAAATCAATAAGTTGGAACAACTTCGTAAGTATTTTCTTTTTTCTATTTTTATATTAAAAAAAAAAAAAAAAGATCCCTTTCAAGTAATTTTCAAAAATTTTGTTAAAATTGTAAAATTATTTGGATCAAAAGTCTATCATACGTGAAGCGTTTGTATGATTCTTTAATAGAAAAGAAATCATAAACAAAATAAAGGGCTTGTTGCTGCCCTTTTTTAATAAAAAAAAAAACGATTCAAAATCACCGAAGTAATGTCTAAACCCAAAGATTCCAAGTAAGGATAAAGAATCCTGGAACAAGAAAATCCTGTTTTCAATTGTTTGAACAACTAAATCAGAATGAAGAATCCAAATAGATTCTAATTCTAAAAAATGAGACAAAAAAAAAAGGGGTTATAGACTACTCAATAAGAAGAATGCTTAAGGATTCTCTGTTGAGATATTTGAGAGTTATTCAACTTGAGTTATGAGAGTACAAATGTTACGAATGCTTTTTCTTGAAAAAAAACATTTAGGATTTCACTACTGTCTAATTGATTTGATGTTTTTATTAATCTTATTAATCTATTTAATATTCTAATTTTATACAGAAAGTTAACTTCTACTCATTTAATTCTTTTTTTTCTCGAGCCGTACGAGGAGAAAACCTCTTATACGTTTCTAGGGGGGGTTATTCATCTACATCTATCCCAATGAGCCGTTTATCGAATCGTTGCAATTGATGTTCGATCCCGAAGAGAAGGAAGAGATCTTCGGAAAGTGGGTTTTTATGATCCGATAACTAATCAAACCTATTTAGATCTTCCTGTTATTCTCGATTTCCTTAAAAAAGGCGCTCAACCTACAGGAACAGTTCATGATATTTCAAAGAAGGCCGGGGTTTTTACAGAATTGAGTCTTAATTAAACAAAATTGAATTAATGAAATAAAAAAAATTTTAAAATATAAAAAGAGGGTGTGAAAGACTCGTATATAGCTTGGTATTAAATTTTATCTACTCCTTTCTTTCCTCCTCTTTCGCTTTGCTCATACCTATTTAATAGAATTTTTAATAGAATTTCTATTTATTTCTATTTAGTATTCCTACTAAAGTATAAAGTAGGAATACTAAAAAAATAAATACCATGCTAACAAAAACAATACTATGTTCTATAACCATAAAATATATATATATATAGCAATAAAATATATATAGCAATAATATATATATTTTATTTTATATCTAATTTTATTAGAATTTTATTCAATTCTAATTTGATTCATAAAAAACTACATAAAATAAAACAAAAGGCGATAAATTGAAGAAATGAATCTAAAAAAAAAGAAAAAGGATTTTTTTTTACATTACTCTAACTGGGTTAGTTTTCATTCATTGGATAGAGATTTATTACGAACTAACAAGCCAAAGGATTAAGCTTGTTTATTTATTTTTCTATTATTTTCGGTATATTCAAAATTCACAATCATATTGACAACAGTGTATCGACAAAATATAATTCGATCATAGATAAATAGATCTCTTATTTATCCCCGACCCACAATAGATGGATTTCGTTTTTTTGATTTTATTTCCTACTTTATTAGATTCAAATGATAGGTTCTTTGTTTTCTCTGTGAGACAAGAAGTCTTTTTTTTTTAGTGAAAAAAAAATGGATAAATAACATAAGAATAAGATATACCTTTAAATTTTAAATTTCATTTTTTTTGTTTTATTTTTACCGTTTTATTTTTATTTGTATTTCAAAATTTTTGATATTTTGATAGGATTCGCTCATTTTTTTATGTTCAGAATTTATTAGAACTTTTCATTTCATTTCAATTGATTGGATTTCTTGCTAATTTAGTTTAATGCTTTTTTTGCGTTATTGCGTTGCTAAATTCCATTTTTTAATTGAATTGAATTTGTTTTGATTTTTTATTCTGGTTGTATCTACATATTTGAAGTACTTTGTTTTTGGGGGTTGCTAACTCAACGGTAGAGTACTCGGCTTTTAAGTGCGACTAGCATTTTTTACACATTTGTATGAAGAAAAGGATTCGTCCAGATATTCGGTAGAGTTTGTAAGACCACGACTGATCCTGAAAGGAATGAACGGAAAAAACAGCATGTCGTATCAATGGAGAATTCAGATAAAATTTTTGTTGATTTCCTGATCGGTACACCCTTGTACTTGAAGGGAACAAAAAAATGAAATTCAAAGTTGGGTCGAGTGAATAAATATAAATGGATGGATAAAAAACCCTGTTTCCCTGATTTCAGGAAAACAAAAAAAAGAAACGAGCTTCCATTCGTAATTTGAAAATTACCCAATCTAATTAAATGTTAAAAATTGATTAGTGCCTAATAGGGTACGGGAAGGGATTTTTTTTCTTGCGTGTTATTATCAATTTTTTTTCATGAGTCCTAACTATTTGTTTTTCCCTATTCTGTTTGGGTTGGAGATGGATGTGTAAAAGAAGCAGTATATTGATAAAAAATATATATTTCCAAAATCAAAAGAGCGATTAGGTTAAAAAAAAATAAAGGATTTCTAATCATCTGGTTTTGTTATTCTATAACCTAACGAATATAAACCTATTTAAGATAGAGAATCCGTTTAGGAGTCTACCTGTTTATGAGGTATCTATTGCTTTCGAAATCTGATACCTTGTTTTGACTATATCGCACTATGTATCATTTCAGAACTCAAGAAAATAAAGACTTTACCTTCAGTTCAAATCAAATTTCAATCAAAATGGAGGGATTTCAAGGATATTTAGAATTGGATGGAGCTCGGCAACACTATTTTCTATATCCACTTTTTTTTCGGGAGTATATTTATGTACTTGCTTATGATCATGGTTTAAATAGATTAAATAGAAATAGATCTATTTTCTTGGAAAATGCGGATTATGATAAAAAATATAGTTCACTAATTGTGAAACGTTTCATTTTTCGAATGTATGAACAGAATCATTTGATTATTTTCACTAAGGATTTGAACAAAAATCCATTTTTTGAGCATACCAATATTTTCTATTATCAAATGATATCTGCCTTATTTGCAGTGATTGTGGAAATTCCATTTTCTCTAAGATTAGTATCCTCTTTCGAAGGAAAACAACTAACAAAATCTCATAATTTCCAATCAATTCATTCAATATTTCCCTTTTTAGAAGACAAATTATCACATTTAAATTCTGTGTTAGATGTATTAATACCTTACCCTATCCATCTGGAAATCTTGATTCAAACCCTACGTTACCGGGTAAAAGATGCCTCTTCTTTGCATTTATTGCGGTTCTGTCTCTATGAGTATTGTAATTGGAAGAATTTTTATATTCAAAAAAAAAAAATTTTGAATCCAAGATTTTTTTTGTTCTTATATAATTATCATGTATGTGAATACGAATCCATCTTATTTTTTCTACGCAAACAGTCTTCTCATTTACGATCAACATCTTCTGGAGTCTTTTTTGAGCGAATTTTTTTCTATGGAAAAATAGAACATCTTGTAAAAGTCTTTGTTAATAATTTTCAGGACATCCTAAGCTTGCTCAAGGATCCTTTCATACATTATGTTAGATATCACGGAAAATGCATTTTGGCAGCAAAGGATACGCCCCTTCTAATGAATAAATGGAAATATTACTTTGTTAATTTATGGCAATGCCATTTTTCCGTGTGGTTTCAATCGAAAAAGGTCAATATAAATCAATTATCTAAAGATAATTTAGACTTTCTGGGCTATCTTTCAAGTTTGCGATTAAATCCTTTAGTGGTACGTAGTCAAATGCTAGAGAACTCATTTCTAATAGATAATGTTAGAAAGAAATTCGATACAAAAATTCCAATTTCTTCTATTATTGGATCATTGGCTAAAGAGAAATTTTGTAATGGATTAGGGTATCCCATTAGTAAATCGACCTGGACGGATTCATCAGATTCTGATATT